GAGGATCCACTGTAATAATGAGAAAGATTTATGCATATACGCATAAATCGGTCGATAATATCCGAATCCGATGAATCAGCCCGGGTCGTTTTACTAATGGGATGTCCTAATACGTTACAAAATCTCGCTTTTGCCAATAATCGAATCAAAGAAATAAGTGGAACTCTTGTATCGAGTTTCTTCATAGCGTTATCTATTAGAAATGCATTGTCCACCATTTGACTCCGTACTACTGAAGGATTTAATCGCACACTTGAAAGATAGCCTAAAAAGTCGAGAGAATGCTTGGATAATTGGTTTATATAGATCCTTTCCGGTTGAGACCCCGCAAAAAAATGACATTGACATAAATTAACAAGGTAAAATTTCCATTTATTCATCAGAAATGGCATATCTTTTGAAGCCAGAAGGAATTTTCCTTGATATCTAACATAATGTGTGCAAGGATCCTTCAACAACCAAAGGATAACCTGAAAATAATTAGGAAAGACTTCTGCAAGATGTTCTATTTTTCCATAGAAATGGATTCGCTCAAGAAGGACCCGAGAGGATGTTGACCATAAATGAGAATCTTGTTTACGTAGAAAAAGAAAGATAGATTCGTATTCCGACACATAAGAATTATATAGGAACAAGAAAAATCTTGGATTACTTTGTGAAAAAATGTAAATGGATTTCTTGGGAGTAAGAAGACTATTCCAATTCCAATACTCATGGAGAACAAATCGTAATAAATGCAAAGAAGAAACATCTTTCACCCAGCATCGAAGGATTTGAACCAGGATTTCCAGATGGATCGGATAGGGTATTAGTACATCTAATACATAAGTTAAATGTGAAAATTTGTCCTCTAAAAAAGGAAATATTGAATGAATTGATCGTAAATTATGAGATTTGACTGTTTCTGACCTTTCTAAAGAAGGTGCGAATCGTAGGGAAAATGGAATTTCCACAATGACTGAGAAACCCTCTGATATCATTTGATAATATAAATTCTTGTTGCATTTAAAAAATATATTTTGGTTAGAATAATTAGTAGAAATAATCAAATGATTTTGTTGATCCATTCGAATAATTAAACGTTTTACAATTAGTAAACTAGATTTATTTTCATAACTGACATTTTGCAACAAAATAGATCTATTTAAACCATAATCATGGGAAAGCACATAACTATACTCCCTAAAGATAAGTGGGTATAGGAAGTCATGCTGCCTAGATGGATCTAGTTCTAAATATCTTTGGAATTTTTCTTTTTCCATTTGAAATTCAATTTGAACCGAAGGTAAAAGGTAGGGTTTTTGAGATTATCAAATGATACATAGTGCGATACAGTCAAAGCAATAGTATTTATAGTAAGAAAAGACTCAATACCACGGCAAGAAATAAACTCATCAACGGACTCTATATCCTCTCCTTTTCCATCTAATTGGTTTATGTTGATTAAAGGCTAAGAAGATGGGTAAAAATCCTTTATTTTTTCAAGCCAATCGCTCTTTTGATTTTGGAACCAATTTCTTTATCAATATACTGCTTCTTATACACCTTCATCTCCACCCCCTAATGGTGAATAGCTAATAGTTAGGACTCATAAAAAAAAAGGATAATCCACTCAGGGAAAAAACCTTTCCCACATCAGGTACTAATGTATTTTTAACGTTTAATTAGAGTGGGAAATCATTCCAATTAAGATCCAATTAAGAACACAAGCTCGTTGCTTTTTTTTCCCTATAATTTGAGCCATAGTGCTCTATCCATTTATTCACTTGACCAAACTTTGAATGCATTTTGTTTTGCGCCAAGAATTCAAGAAAAAGTTTTGATCAAGCCGATAAGAAAAAAATTCCTGGAATTATTCGTTGCTGCGACATGCTGTTTTTTCCACTCATTCCTTTTTGGATCAGTCGCGATCTTCCCAACTCTACAGATAGTGTGGACGAATCAATTTCTTCATAGAAATGTGTAAAAGATGCTAGTCGCACTTAAAAGCCGAGTACTCTACCGTTGAGTTAGCAACCCTCCCGCCTCAAAAAACATCAAAATAATCAGGATGTGTAGATACAATCGGAATCCCAATAAAATAAAAAAGAAATTGAATTGCACGGCACAATCCAAATATTAAACTAGCAAGAAATATGAAACTAGCAAGAAAATGAAATATAAAAATTTCGAATTGATTCTGAACATAAAAATGAATGGCTCAGATGCAAATACACTAAATTCAAATTCTTAAATAACAATATTCAAAACAATATTCAAAAATCTAAATTGATAGGTCATTTCTTGTCACGTATGTTATCTATTGAATAAAGTACAAAAACAAAAACCTATAGAAGGGATAAAGATAGATTTACCCACACACAATGAATTATATTTGTTTGATACCCTGTTGTCAATATGAGTGTGAATGTTGAAAAAAAAAAAAAGAAACTTGAACAGAATACAATGAAGAAAGCAAAAAAAATTATTAATAATTAATAAAATAAAGAAAATTATTTAAATCAAATTTAAATAATAATTTAAATCAAATTTAAATAATAATAAAATATGGATAAGATTATAGAATTAAGATATATAATTAACAAACACAAGCCTAAGACTTGTGTTTATTGGACTTGTGTTAAATTAAACAGGGGTAGACCAAGTTATATATAAATCACCCAACCCCCCTTTTTTGTATTGCATTAGTTGAATTTGCTTTGATTAAGGCAGAATTGTGTAAATGTAAAAACCCCGATTTCTTTGAAATGTCCTGAACTGTTTCTGTCGGTTGAGCACCCTTTTCAAGGAAATATAGAATGTCAGGGAAATTTAAATAGGTATGATTCTTTATTGGATCATAAAAACCAACCTTACGAAGAGGTTTTCCTTCTCTTCGCGATCGAACATCAATTGCAACGATTCGATAAATAGTTCGTTGCTTTCGACCACACCGTCTCAAACGAAGTTTGAGCATATTCCTCCTTTAGTTTTAATTCGTTTTAATATGTAATTAATTCCCTTATGGAATCATGAATAGTTGTTGGTTAAGGTAATACTATCTATATCCATTTTTTTTTGAGTAATCCAGTCCAGATTTTTGACTTCTATATCTATAATCTATATGAATTCTTTTTTTGTTTACATATGTAATTATATTTAGTAATTAGATTAAAAGAGATAAGAGGATTGAAATGGAGCTTTTCCATTTCCGATTGATCGCTATCTACTTCTCCGAGTAAGCATATGAGGGTTGGGGGTTCTAAATAAAAGAATAAGGTAAAGAAAAAACATACTATTTTACTGGATGCTAGACTCTACTTTCTTGTATAGGTCCAAAACAAAGCAAAAGAAGTACAGATTAAGCCATTCTTCCTATTTTTTACCCTACCCTAGTCAATTAATCGACTTAATCCTCTTGCTTAATCACCTTGATTGGGTTCAATTAGTACTCATTAGTACTCTTAGTATTATAATTCAATTCAGAAATCCAAAAAGAGTTTATAATTGGACTGCATCATTATCATTTAATGGATCGGGAATCGGAGGCACTTTCATATTTCGATTTAAAGTGCATGATTGAAAACACAAATAGATGTGGGCGTAAGCTTTTTTTTATAAAAAACGAACAGAAATATGAATTATCAAGGAGCTGGGCATGGGATGAAAAGAGCATCTGGCTTTTTTTTTTGACTTCAAAAAGATTTTGTTCTATGTTCTCATCTTTCTCGGATCAAAAATAGATTCAATTGCATCAATGTCTATTTGATTTGAACTCAATCCAATTTATGCAAAATATGATTCAAAGAAGAATCACTTTAAATAATTCAAAAATGAAGAAGAATCACATCTATTAGAATTTTAAAGATAAAATGAATTAGAATCTTAAATTAAACAGAAAGTTGTTCAAAAAGACAATCCTTTTTTATTCTCATATAATGAAAATAAAGATTCTATATACCGAGAATACCTATTCTCATAGAAATAATATAATGGGTATGCTCTGGGACGGAAGGATTCGAACCTCCGAATAGCGGGACCAAAACCCGTTGCCTTACCACTTAGCCACGCCCCATATTCTATTTCTATTCGTTACTACTAAACACTAATATTAGTATTGGTTGTTCGTCAATTCCAGTCAAAAAGATCTCTGAAATAGATTCTTCATAAGATTTTAATACATGTAGATATAGAATTAAACTGAATTTATTGATCATAATATATAATTCAATTAAGATATTGGATGAAAGTACGATTTCTTCTATTCTTTTTTTTTTTTTTTATTTGAGAATTGAATGAAGGTTTTTTGATTGGTCTACCCTACTTTAAATTAAATTGTTTAATTTATTATTCATTTTAAATTGTTTAATTTATTATTCATTTTAAATTGTTTAATTTATTATTCATTTTAAATTGTTTAATTTATTATTCATTTTAAAATGAATAATAAATTAAAAACTCAAAAAAAAAAAAAAAGATACAATTATCTTTCTATTTTTAAGAAAAAAAAAATTGTTATGCTTAATATCTTTAGTTTGATCTGGATCTGTTTTAATTCTCTCCTTTATTCAAGCAGTTTTCTCTTCGCTAAATTGCCCGAGGCCTACGCTTTTTTGAAGCCAATCATAGATGTTATGCCAGTCATCCCTGTGCTCTTTCTTCTCTTAGCCTTTGTTTGGCAAGCTGCTGTCAGTTTTCGATAAGATCTTAACTACTGTTCTAACCTTCCAAAATTCATGATTTATTCACGAAAAAAAATCCTAACAATTGATAAGATCAGATAAGTCGTAACAGTATGAATCCTCAAGTCAACGATCGAGATTCCTGTATAGCCACGATAAATCTGTATCCACGGATTTTCTCATTCTTCACTTTTTTCCATTGAAAGACCTTATTCTATTAGTCTATATATTATTAGAAAATTTTATCATATATACTAGAATATTCTACTTAGAGTCCCCCATAATATCTAATTGTCGGTATGAAATAAAAGAAATCAAATTTTTGATAATGAAGGACTCGACAAAATTTGACAAATGCATTGCTGAAATGGAATCTTTTTTCTATTTCTATAAAGCACTTGATTTCTTGGTGTTCTTGGTGTCAAAATAGAATATGTGTTCTAAAAATAGAGAATCTATTCTCTTTTTCCCAAACAAACAAAAAAAAGGAATCTTGGAGATTGTGTAATGCTTACTCTCAAACTTTTTGTTTACACGGTAGTGATATTCTTTGTTTCTCTCTTCATCTTCGGATTCCTATCTAATGATCCAGGACGAAATCCCGGACGCGAAGAATAAAAAAAATTGTTTTTTTCCTCGATTTTGAAATGTTCTTAGGATTTTTTTATCTATTTCACACCCTCAACTCTAAAAATGAAAATAAAAATTATAATACTTAATAAGACTATAATATATATCTATATGATATATATATGAAAAAAGAAAAACAAAAATCAAGAGGGTTTGACAAATTCGAAAGAGAATTCACAAGACCAAGTTATCAACGTAACAGAAATGGAAAGAGAGGGATTCGAACCCTCGGTACGAAGAACTCGTACAACGAATTAGCAATCCGACGCTTTAGTCCACTCAGCCATCTCTCCGAATTACAATTAATTGAATTCATTTCAGTATCGAATTAATAAAGAATTAATCAAACAAATTCCTAAGCGAAAATTCAATAATTAATATTAACTAAATTAATATTAACTATAAAACTATAAAAAAAAGAGTTATATTGTTATATTATAGATATAAAATAAAAATATGTAATAAAGTTTTATCAAATATCTAACTTTTATCGGCAATTCAATTTAGATAAAAGTTAGATAAAGTAAGTGCTCAAAAAAGATATCTCCAACCCAACATTCCAATCAATACAGACTCAATATACAATCTATCTATCTAGATATACTATTATAGACTCTATCTCTATTTTTTTTTTTTATTACTTACTTTACACTTTACCCGAAAAAAGCTAAAAAGACTGTGGTTTCTTGAACAATACTCTTATGTTATAAATTCATTAGTTTTGGCCAGTAGCCTCGGTCAACAACAAACCCTCTCGAAAAAGAAAGCAGTTTTTTTCGTTTTTTGAGTTATTTGAATGAGTCTTCTTTTCCTAAGCCCACTATGTGTACTTACAAAAAAATAGATCAATGCTCTCGTTTTCATGATTCGTTTTTAATCCTATATTGATTCCGACCAATTACTTTGCTCGACAAAAGACCCTTTCTAGAAGATAATGGCATCATAGCGGGTATAGTTTAGTGGTAAAAGTGTGATTCGTTCTAGTAATCCCCTTAATAGTTAAGGGATCCCTCGGTTGGATTAATATTCCGATCAAAAACTTTATTTCTTAAAAGGATTTAATCCTTCCCCTTTCAATAAAAGATTCGAAGAAGAATATACATTCTCGTGATTTGTATCCAAGAATCAACTATAACTTCATAAACATAAATTGGATTATGAAATTACGAAACATAATTTTTGAATTGGATGAATATATTCAATTGAATGAGTATGAGTAAAGGATCCATGGATAAACATAGAAAAGTTTCGTTCTAATCGTAACTAAATCTTCTATTTTTTTTGTCGAGAAAGGATTGAAGCGAAATAGCTATTAAAAGGTGACTTTGGTTTACTAAAGACATCCATTTTTTTTGAGTATTATTAGCCCGGCGGAAACAAAAGACTTTTCCTAAGGATTCTTTCAAATAGAAATAGAGAACGAAGTAACTAGAAAAATTGTTCAAATTCCCCTCTTCTAGAGGGATCATCTAGAAAGCACATTCTTTTGAATGCAGTAAGAGAGAAAGCTGACATAGATATTATGGGTCCAAGTTAAAGAAGTTCAATTTCCTTTGTATTTTCTCTTAAATTTTTATTAATAACAAATAACAATTTGATTGTTTTTTCTTTTTTTTTGTTCACGTCTTATATCCGAGAATTTCTCGATAGTCCATAAAGGAGCCGAATGAAACAAAAGTTTCATGTTTGGTTTTGAATTAGAGACGTTAAGATGACTCAACGTCGACTATAACCCCTAGCCTTCCAAGCTAACGATGCGGGTTCGATTCCCGCTACCCGCTATATATATTATTATAGACTCTATACATGGAGTCGATATAGGATTAGGATCCATTTGGCTCGAATAGAATAAAAACAGAAAAACAGATAGAATAAAGCAAAATAAGAATAAGAAGAATTTTTTTATTATTTGTAATAAAATTCCATTAAAATTCAATATAAAAAAATAAAAAAAGGGTAAGATCCTATATTTTATTACTAAAACGAATTATATTCTTATTCTTTTCTATTATTATATTTTTTCTATTTTATTCTCTTTTCGTTTTCAGTTTTAATCATAAATTTCATAATAAAATAGAAAAAATTTTGAAGAATTAATACATCATTGAATTAAATAGGCCATTCTAAAAATTATCTCGAACCATTTTCATTTCATTTTGTATTATTTTATATTTTCATTTTAACATAGTTTATTTTAACCATATTTTTA